GAAAGAATCACACATTATCGAACAATTCGATAGACCAAATTCCCAAACCAACTCAACTCATAGAATATAGAAGAAGGAACGTTGATACATTAAGGACCAATTCATTATCTCTGCATTATCTTTGAAACAATTGATTGGGGTTGTTTTTCGGTCAAACATTAGTCGGAGGACTTCTACAAATACAAGAACAAGAAAAGAATAGGTCCTAGATCCGTGTGACTTAGGATTCGATTTGGTTGGGTCAGATTGAAGTTTTTAGACAGGATCCATGATTTTCACTTCATAAATTGACCGGGATTGGGTATACCAAAACAAAAGTGTATCACTAACTCTTTGATCATGGACAGGAAAAGAGGAAAAAAGTCATATGGAATTCGTTTATGAAGAAAGATGGGTATTTTATCCGAGATTTTACAAATACCTATTGGATCCGTTGGAATGAATTATTGTTTTTATTTTACTGTACCCATGTATTTACATGAGCATGTGGTAATACTTTCATTTCTATGGACCACCCAACCGGCCGGTCCATAAACAAGTACTAATGAGGAAATGAAAAATATACCAAACTAAAATAGAATGTCTATACAAAAATGGAATGTATTAGGGCTATACGGACTCGAACCGTAGACCTTCTCGGTAAAACAGATCAAACTTATTATTATCGAAATGATTCGAACTGTTTCAAAGACCCAACATGCATTTTGTTGCATTGGGCTCTTTCATCAACTGATGTAAAGATCAGTTAGTCCACCATATTTTTTCTTTACAGGAAGAAAAGAAGATAATGAAATGGTTCCATGTGCTCTGATTCATTATTTGGATTCTGATCTAGGAGCAATACCAAAGTTTTTCAAAGAAGGGTTACCTTGACTTAGGTCTGCCTCCGGCCTAGATCAACCTAAGTTATAAGTTAAATGGAGTCTCTATCGCTCCGCTGCAAGAGTCAAATATGAGACTTCATACACCTTAAAGTTCATAGGACGAAAAGAGATTCTTTTGAGGCCCTTATACTCATTATGCCTAGCATTGAGTGGACTGGGTATTTACCTTATCAATTAGCAAATCCATGGCGGGTTCTATTTGATTTGGCACCTGAATTCGCACTTGAATCGGACCGAACCCAATATTTGTCAGGCTATTGTTCTCTTGTTCCCTCGAATCTATGGAGTAAGACATCGATTTCTCAATAAGATCAATTATGTTCATTGCATAATGGGCTCCCTTGAAAAGCATTGGCGCACGTGTAAACGAGGTGCTCTACCTAACTGAGCTATAGCCCTTGTTATAGATATCTTAACATATAGATAATTTCTTGTCAAGATGGGCATTCCACGATCCCACATGATAGCTCTCTGATCCGTTTACTGTTAACGGATTGGTATTGCTTAGAAATAATATTCTATCTATAATCCCCGAAGCGATGGGTCCTTTTTTTTGTGGTGATAAATAACCTACTTAACTCAGTGGTTAGAGTATTGCTTTCATACGGCGGGAGTCATTGGTTCAAATCCAATAGTAGGTAGAACTTATTAGATACCATTGACTCTGGTATCTAATAAGTTTTTCTACCCATTTTCTTTTTTTCGTTGTATCATCAGATTCGACTTGATTGTGTTCAATTGGCGGAATCAAAACGTGGTATATAATAAAGAACTTCTAAAGCACTTTTTTTGATTATTTTGATGTATTTGATTAGTAGGAAATAACATTGACAGCCTCTACTCGCGTCCTAGCTCGTCTGAGAGCTAGATTCGCCTCAATTGCTTGTCTCTTACCCTGAGCTCTACTCAAGTTAGCTTCAGCTATTTCAAGAGCTTGTTGAGCTTCTTGCGGATCAATGTTAGTACTCATTTCCGCATCATTTCCTAAAATGGTGATCTCATTATTACTTATTCTAGCGAAACCACCCATCAGAGCCACCGTTAACCATTGGTCGTTGAGGCGTATTCTCAAAAGACCTATATCTACAGCTGTGGCAATAGGGGCATGATTTGGTAATACGCCAATTTGGCCACTATTAGTAGATAAAATGATTTCTTTCACTTCTGAATCCCAAATAATTCGATTAGGAGTCAGTACACAAAGATTTAAGGTCATTTCTTCAATTTGCTCTCCACTTCTAAGTTCATAGCTTTCGCGGTAGCTTCATCGATGTTACCCACCAAATAAAAGGCCTGCTCGGGAAGACCGTCTAATTCTCCGGAAAGGATCAGTTGAAACCCCCTAATTGTTTCTGCGAGACCAACATATTTCCCTGGAGAACCGGTAAATACTTCTGCCACGAAGAAGGGTTGTGATAAGAAACGCTCAATTTTTCGTGCTCTTGCTACAGTTAAACGATCTTCTTCGGATAATTCGTCCAACCCAAGGATAGCTATAATGTCCTGAAGTTCCTTGTAACGTTGTGAAGTTTGCTTAACTCTTTGCGCAGTTTCATAATGTTCCTCGCCGACGATCCGAGGTTGTAACATAGTTGACGTTGAATCTAAAGGATCTA